GTTGGGGGAAGCCATAGGTATTATTGCGGGTCAATCAATTGGGGAACCGGGGACTCAACTAACATTAAGAACTTTTCATACGGGTGGAGTATTCACAGGCGGTACTGCCGAACATGTACGAGCTCCTTCTAATGGAAAAATAAAGTTCAATGAGTATTTGGTTCATCCCACACGTACCCGTCATGGGCATCCTGCTTTTCTATGTTCTATAGACTTGTATGTAACTATTGAGAGTCGTGATATTATACATAGTGTGAATATTCCACCAAAAAGTTTGATTTTAGTTCAAAATGATCAATATGTAGAATCTGAACAAGTGATTGCCGAGATTCGTGCCGGAACGTCTACTTTTCATTTTAAAGAGAGGGTTCGAAAACATATTTATTCTGAATCAGAGGGAGAAATGCACTGGAGTACTGATGTCTACCACGCACCTGAATATACATATAGTAATGTTCATCTATTACCAAAAACAAGTCATTTATGGATATTAGCGGGGGGTCCGTGCAGATCCAGTATAGTGTCTTTTTCGCTTCACAAGGATCAAGATCAAATGAATGTTCATTCTTTTTCTGTCGACGAAAGATATAGCTCTGACCTCTCAATCACTAAGGATCGAGTAAGACATAAATTGTTGGATCCTTCTGGTACTCGTAAAAAAGATAGGGAAATTCTTGATTATTCAAGGCTTGATCGAATTATATCCAATGGTCATTGGAATTTCATATATCCTTCGATTCTTCAAGAGAATTCTGATTTCTTGGCGAAAAGACGAAGAAATAGATTTCTCATCCCATTACAATACGATCAAGAACGAGAGAAAGAATTAATACCCTCTTTTGGTATTTCGATTGAAATACCCATAAATGGTATTTTACGTAGAAATAGTATTCTTGCTTATTTTGATGATCCACGATACAGAAGAAAGAGTTCGGGAATTACTAAATATGGGACCGCGGAGGTGGATTCAATAGTAAAAAAAGAAGATTTGATTGAGTATCGAGGAGCAAAAGAATTTAGTCCGAAATACCAAATGAAAGTGGATCGGTTTTTTTTTATTCCCGAAGAGGTGCATATCTTACCCGGATCTTCGTCTATAATGGTCCGGAACAATAGTATCATTGGAGTAGATACACAACTCGCTTTAAATACAAATACAAGAAGCCGAGTAGGTGGATTAGTCCGAGTGGAGAGAAAAAAAAAAAGTATTGAACTGAAAATCTTTTCTGGAGATATTCATTTTACCGGAGAGACAGATAAGATATCCAGACACAGTGGCATTTTGATACCACCAGGAACGGAAAAAAAAAATTCTAAGGAATCAAAAACAAAATCAAAAAATGGGATCTATGTCCAACGGATCACACCTATCAAAAAAAAGTATTTTGTTTTTGTTCGACCCGTAGTCACATATGAAATAGCTGATGGGATAAATTTAGCAAAACTTTTCCCTCAAGATCTCTTGCAGGAAAAAGAAAATGTCCAGCTTAGAGTTGTCAATTATATCCTTTATGGAAATGGAAAGTCAATTCGAGGAATTTATCACACAAGTATTCAATTAGTTCGGACTTGCTTAGTATTGAATTGGGACCAAGAAAAAAACGGTTCTATGGAAGAGGTTCATGCTTCCTTTGTTGAAGTAAGGGCAAATGATCTGATTCGTGATTTCATAAGAATTGAATTAGTCAAGTCTACTATTTCATATACCGGAAAAAGGTACGATACGGCAGGTTCGGGATTGATTCCTGATAATGGATTAGATCGCACCAATATTAATCCTTTTTATTCCAAAGTGAAGATTCCATTAGTTACCCAGCATCAAGGAACTATTGGTACGTTGTTGAATCGAAATAAGGAAGGCCAATCTTTGAGAATTTTGTCATCATTCAATTGTTTTCGAGTTGGTCCATTCAACGGTTCGAAATATAACAATGTGGCAAAAGAATTGAATCCCATAACTCCAATTAAGGGTTTGTTGGGCCCCTTAGGTACAATAGTACCTAAAATAGTGAACTTTTATTCATCTTACCATTTAATAACTCATAATCAGATCTTGTTAAACAAATATTGGCTACTTGACAATTTTAAACAGACTTTCCAAGTACTTGAAGTACTTAAATACTGTTTAATAGATGAAAATAGGAGGATTTATAATCCCAGTCCATGCAATAACATCATTTTGAATCCATCCCATTTGAATTGGTGCTTTCTACATTACAATTATTGTGAAGAGACATCCACAATAATTAGCATTGGACAATTTTTTTGTGAAAATATATGTCTATTTAAATATGGACCACACATAAAAAAATCTGGTCAAATTTTAATTGTTCATGTTGACTCTTTAATTATAAGATCAGCTAAGCCTTATTTGGCCACTCCAGGAGCGACTGTTCATGGACATTATGGAGAAACCCTTTCTGAAGGAGATACATTAGTTACATTTATATATGAAAAATCCCGATCTGGTGACATAACGCAAGGTCTTCCAAAAGTGGAACAAATCTTAGAAGTGCGCTCGATTGGTTCAATATCGATGAACCTTGAAAGGAGAGTTGAAGGTTGGAACGAGCGTATACCAAGAGTTCTTGGAATTCCTTGGGGATTCTTAATTGGAGCTGAGCTAACCATAGCCCAAAGTCGTATCTCTTTGGTTAATAAGATCCAAAAGGTTTATCGATCCCAGGGGGTACAGATCCATAATAGACATATAGAGATTATTGTACGGCAAGTAACATCAAAAGTGTTGGTTTCAGAAGATGGAATGTCTAATGTTTTTTTACCTGGAGAACTAATCGGATTGTTGCGAGCGGAACGAGCAGGGCGTGCTTTAGACGAAGCAATCTGTTATCGGGCAATTTTATTGGGAATAACGAGGGCATCTCTGAATACTCAAAGTTTCATATCCGAAGCAAGTTTTCAAGAAACTGCTAGAGTTTTGGCAAAAGCTGCTCTACGGGGTCGTATTGATTGGTTGAAGGGTCTGAAAGAAAATGTTGTTTTAGGCGGGATTATCCCTGTCGGTACTGGATTCAAAAAATTAGTGCACCGTTCAAGGCAAGGCATTCGTTTGGAAATAAAAAAGAAAAATCTATTCGAGTTGGAAATGAGAGATATTTTGTTACACCATAGCGAATTTTTTTGTTCTTGCGCCCCAAGCAATTTCTATGACACACCAGAAAAATCATTTAAGCGAATTCATAATTCTTAAGAAGATATTTTTCTTTTTACTTTACTAGTTATTGATTGGGTACTAAATAAAATGAAGAAATTAAGTTAAGTAATAAAAAAAAATTAATGGTTTGGGCTGTGTATCAACGGTCAATCCCGGCAGAAGGTTCCGTAGGAACAATTATTTATTTGTTTATTTGTTAAAAAAAAAAGAAAGCGTGGGAAAGATGACAAGAAGATATTGGAACATCCATTTGGAAGAGATGATGGAAGCAGGAGTTCATTTTGGTCATGGTACTAAGAAATGGAATCCTAGAATGGCCCCTTACATCTCTGCAAAGCGTAAAGGTATTCATATTATAAATCTCACTAGAACTGCTCGTTTTTTATCGGAAGCCTGCGATTTAGTTTTTGATGCAGCAAGTCGAGGAAAAAACTTCTTAATTGTTGGTACCAAAAATAAAGCAGCGGATTTAGTAGCATCAGCTGCAATAAGGGCTCGATGTCATTATGTTAATAGAAAATGGCTCGGGGGTATGTTAACGAATTGGTCCACTACGGAAACGAGACTTCATAAGTTCAGAGACTTAAGAGCAGAACAAAAGATGGGGAAACTCAACCGTCTCTCTAAAAGAGATGCAGCAATGTTGAAGAGAAAATTATCTACTTTGCAAACATATCTGGGCGGGATCAAATATATGACTGAATTGCCCGATATTGTAATAATCGTTGATCAGCAAGAAGAATATACAGCTCTTCGAGAATGTGTCATTTTGGGAATTCCGACGATTTGTTTAATCGATACAAATTGTGACCCAGATCTCGCAGATATTTCGATTCCAGCTAACGATGACGCTATAGCTTCAATCCGATTGATTCTTAACAAATTGGTATCCGCAATTTGTGAGGGTCGTTCTAGCTATATAAGAAGTCGTTGATTATGTTATGATTAAGAATAATAATAATAAGATTAGTTAATTATTTTGATTTATCGGATCGGTTACTATTCTTGTCTTTCATTTTTAAAAAGAGATAAAATGGGATATTGATATTATGTTATGTGATTTCTTGGTATCCTAACTATATGATTAATGATGAAAGTAGATGAGTCGAGAAAGAGATGGTTGAATCAAAATAATTCTTTTTTTCAGTTCGATTTCTGTCAGAGGACAATATGAATGTTATACCATGTTCCATTAAAACACTCAAAGGGTTATACGATATATCAGGTGTAGAAGTAGGCCAACATTTATATTGGCAAATAGGAGGTTTACAAATTCATGCCCAAGTACTTATCACTTCTTGGGTCGTAATTGCTATCTTATTAGGTTCAGTCATCATATCCGTTCGGAATCCACAAACAATTCCGACCGACGGTCAGAATTTCTTCGAATATGTCCTTGAATTTATTCGAGACTTGAGCAAAACTCAGATTGGAGAAGAATATGGCCCTTGGGTTCCCTTTATTGGAACTATGTTCCTATTTATTTTTGTTTCGAATTGGTCAGGTGCCCTTTTACCTTGGAAAATCATACAGTTACCTCATGGGGAGCTAGCCGCCCCCACAAATGATATAAATACTACTGTTGCTTTAGCTTTACTCACGTCAGTAGCATATTTTTATGCGGGTCTTACCAAAAAAGGATTGGGTTATTTCGGAAAATATATTCAACCAACTCCAATACTTTTACCAATTAACATCCTAGAAGATTTCACAAAACCTTTATCTCTTAGTTTTCGACTTTTCGGGAATATATTAGCTGATGAATTAGTAGTTGTTGTTCTTGTTTCTTTAGTACCTTTAGTAGTTCCTATACCTGTCATGTTTCTTGGATTATTTACAAGCGGTATTCAAGCTCTTATTTTTGCAACTTTAGCCGCGGCTTATATAGGGGAATCCATGGAGGGTCATCATTGATTAGTTTTCGAAATAGTCTTTGTTTTTAAGCTTATCCCAATTGAGGCAATGCATAGTTCAAGATTGGTTCTTAGTTGAGGAACATAATAGATATAAATACATATATATACGACTAGAGTTGTAGGAGGAAAGATAGACAATATTACGAAATGGCGGATGAGGGTCACCACTAGATATATGGAATGTTTATAAGGCCAGCCACAGCCCCTGTATATTTTTCGAAGAATTCTTCTAGAATCCGATTCAATATAAAAAGAAAATGCGGGCGGTTTACGTTATGAAAGAAACAAATGTATATGTGATATTAGATATATACTAGTTATATAGGGGTTATCTCTATCTATATTTCTATATTAATTTCATTATTTTTTTATTTTATTCGAAGTTTAAGTTACTTCGACTCAATAGATTTTTGTGATCAAATAAGTAATAATTCATTGGTTGATTGTATCATTAACCATTTTTTTTGGTGCGAGGAACCTATCATCATGAATCCACTGATTTCTGCCGCTTCCGTTATTGCTGCTGGATTGGCCGTAGGGCTTGCTTCTATTGGACCTGGAGTTGGTCAAGGTACTGCTGCAGGCCAAGCCGTAGAAGGTATTGCGAGACAACCAGAAGCAGAAGGAAAAATACGAGGTACTTTATTACTTAGTCTAGCTTTTATGGAAGCTTTAACAATTTATGGACTGGTCGTGGCATTAGCGCTTTTATTTGCGAATCCTTTTGTTTAATTTTATCCTAGAATGAAAATGTAAAAAAGTACGTTACCCACTTTTTTCTTATTTTATTAACTCGTTGCCATTTGCTTCTGTGAATTATATCAATACTTTATTCCTACAATTATGTATTTGTTGCGACAATACCCCGGGAAGGAGTGATTTGAGGATGAGGAATTTGTGGATTCACTCGCTTTCTTCCTTCCCATCCTTAGTTTAGTACGATGGAATTTTTATTTTTCTTTTAGGAAGTGTTTGAACAAAGGAGATATTTTGCAATTGATACGAGACCCAGGACCTAACTTAATAAGTATCTTATCGGATACTTCAAAAAAAAAAAATAAGAAATTTTGTAATTCTCAATCTCAAATTCAATAAATAGATTTAATCTACTCCCATTAACATTAAAAAAAAACGGGAAATTAAGAAAAAGAAATCGATAAAAAAAGGGCGAGTCAAGTGATACAAAAAGAACTCTGTTCTTTCTTAGTCCTATCTATAAGAGGAGAGCATATGAAAAATGTAACCGATTCTTTCGTTTCCTTAGGCCACTGGCCATCCGCCGGGAGCTTCGGGTTTAATACCGATATTTTAGCAACAAATCCAATAAATCTAAGTGTAGTGCTTGGTGTATTGATTTTTTTTGGAAAGGGAGTGTGTGCGAGTTGTATATTTCACGAATAGGTTGGATCTAACCGACTGCACTTTATTTATGTTATTCTATATTTTTCATTTTTATAGGATAAATAGGAAAAAGTGCATAATCTCGACGAATTCCTTCTGAGTAAATTCATAAATCATATGTAAGAACCATAGCATTTCGTTATTCATTGGTAAGTTAACTTTGATTCTCTATCAACCAACCAATAATGTGAGACCATTAACATGGTTAAAGCTAAACTGTTTGAAGTCCGGGCACAACATGGTACTCTTTCTACCACTACGTTAATAACGAAATGGTTTAAAAAAGAATAGTTGATAATTTTTCCGATATAGAACACTCATATCGATAAAATGATTTGAACCATTTACTAGAATAAAGAAAGGGCGCCTTGCCCTTTATTATATTATCCAATGCCGAATCGGCAACCTATGTTATGTATAAAGAGGGGGAATTTTTGGATTTGAATAAAAAAAAAAAGGAAATAAAATTGAAATTTGAAAATTTTCTATATTTCTATAATATAGAAATATCTATTTTCAATGAAATAAAAAACAAATAAAGAAACAACTTTGCTGACAATTATAGATTTTTTGTCTGGTCGGAAGAGTCCTCCTAATATTCTGTTCTTGTATCGGTTTTGTTGAATACAAACAGAAATAGAGAGGATAGGCTCATTATATTAAAAAAAGATACGGGAATGTCCATAAAATAAAAAATTGAGCGTGAGAGCCAAATGAATCGAAAGATTCATGTTTGGTTCGGGAAGAGATCATGGAAGTTGTTAAATTAATGGTAAGATAATCTACTTTCATTAAATGATTTATTAGATAATCGAAAACAGAGGATTTTGAGTACTATTCGAAATTCGGAAGAATTACGTAGAGGGGCCATTGAACAGCTCGAAAGAGCCCGGGCTCGTTTACGGAAAGTGGAAATGGAAGCAGATGAGTATCGAATGAACGGATACTCTGAGATAGAACGAGAAAAAGCCAATTTGATTAATGCTACTTCTTCTAGTTTGGAACAAT